TGATAAATCCCTAACTTTAGGGCTTTTTTAAAAGGGTTTCTCTTGTGAAATTTGAAATAAAATATCATGTATTGAGGGAGTAGTTGCTTCAAGGTGATTTTTCTATATAGAATATAATTCAAATTAATTTGTTGATCTAGTCTGAATATATTGATTGTGCTAAAGATCCCCAATTCAAAATCCATATCCATTGTATTTGTTTTATAAAATGAAACAAATACAATGGGTTTAAAGTGGCTCGTTTGGAAAAGAAATTGCGAAATTTCTTTTTTCTAGAATATTCAAAATATGTTTCAAATCTTCACTGCGAAAATGTTCCATTTTCATAAGTTCTTCTTGACTCTTAGTTAAAAGGTCTAATAATGTATGTATATTATATCTCTTGAGACAATTATAGGTCTTAGGAGTCAATTCTAATTGATCAATAAAAATAGATTTCAATGCTATTTCTTTTTTGTTTTTCTTTAATTTTGTAAATCTATTATGAAAAGTAAAAGGAGTTAAATTAATCTTGTACGGATCATTTTCGAAATGTAAGTTTTCTTCTTCCCCGTGTAGAAAAGGAATGAATAAATCAATCAAATTCCGAGAGGCTCCATGAAGTGCTTCTTTAGGGGTTAAACTTCCATTTGTCCATATTTCGAGAAAAAGTATCTCGTCTTTTTGACTTCCATTTCCACCATTTCCATAAGACTGAATACTATAATTTGTATTTCGAACAGGCATGAATACAGCATCGATAGGAAAACTTCCGTCTTGTAAGTTATTGGTCGTTTTTTTATGATATCCGCGATACCTCTCGATTTGTAATCCAATACAAAAATCAACAGGCTCCGTTAGTATAGCTATATGCTGTGTATTATCAACGATTTCGACAGAAGGGGGTAAGATGAGGTCTTGAGCAGTTACATAACCCGGACCCTTGATGCAAATAGAAGCGTCTTGAATTCCATACAAATTACTTCTCAATACAATTTCTTTCAAATTCATTAAAATCTCATGTATCGATTCTTGAATACCCATTATGGTAGAATATTCATGTGGTATTTTTTCAGATTTTGCACGTGTGATAGATGTTCCTTCCATTTCTCCAAGCAAAGCTCTCCGCATCGCAATCCCTATTGTCTCGGCTTGACCCTTCATAAGTGGAGACAGAATAAAGCGTCCATAAAAAAGGCGCTTACTGTCTTTTCTGGATTCAACACACCTCCACCGTAGTGTCCGAGTAGATACTCTTACTTTCTCTTGAACCATAAGTAATAGAATTTTCTCAAATCATTGAATTATTTATTTCTCTTGAAATCTCTTCAATGCTTTTTTTTTACACGCGTCTTTTTTTAGGGGGCCGGCAGCCATTATGTGGCATAGGAGTTACATCCCGTACGAAACTTAACAGTATACCACTTCTACGAATAGCTCTTAATGCCGCATCTCGTCCGAGGCCAGGGCCTTTTATCATAACTTCTGCTCGTTGCATCCCTTGATCCACTACTGCACGAATAGCGGTTCCTGCCGCAGTTTGGGCAGCAAAAGGTGTCCCTCTTCTTGTACCCTTGAATCCACACGTGCCAGCGGAGGACCAAGAAAGAACCCGACCCCGTACATCCGTCACAGTCACAATGGTATTATTGAAACTTGCTTGAACATGAATAACTCCTTTTGGTATTCTACGTGCATTCTTCCGTGATCCGATACGTCCACCCCTACGTGAACCCATTTTTGGTATAGTTTTTGCCATATTTTATTCTCTCATTTTTATTCTCTCAAAAATACATAAATACATAAATATAAGTTAGAGATATACCCATCTTATGTCAAAATAGCTCCTTTTTTCTACATCATGTTCTTATAAAGATCTTTCTTTTTATTATTTTGTTTTGACTATTACTATGATTTATTATAGTTATTATTTATTTCTATTTTTTATATTCTAAAATAAAAAAATAGAAAAAATATATATATTAAAAATGAAATCAAAATTATTTCAAATTTTTAGAAAGATTAGCCTTGTCTTTGTTTATGTTTAGGGTTAGAACAAATTACCATAATTCGTCCTCGTCTACGGATCAGTCGACATTTTTCACAAATTTTACGAACAGAGGCTCTTATTTTCATATTTGTCATTCCCAAACTGAATTCTCAATATACTTATAGGAAGAAAATATCTTTCTTTCGATTGGAACCTTGCCGATTTTATCTCTCGAGATGGGAAAATTAAAAGTAGAAAAAACTACTTAATCGTTTGAATCTTTATTGCGGAGTCTATAAATTATACGTCCTCTAGTTGAATCATAACGACTTACTTCAATTTTTACCCTATCCCCAGGTAGTATACGTATAAAACTGCGCCGTATTCTTCCCGAAATATAACCTAAAATGAAATCTTCATTATCTAAACGAACCCGAAACATACCGTTGGGAAGTGATTCAGTAATTAAACCTTCATGAATCCATTTTTGTTCTTTCATTCCACGTAAAACCCCCTTAAATTAAAGTATTAACTAATTAATGTAGGAGGAGTGAGATTAGAAACCCGCCCTTTTCCTTTCCTTTCTTTTTTTTTAACAAAAAGGAAGTTCCGAAGAAAATTCGGATATCAGAAAAATTACCATATATAACACAAAAGTTCTCCGCCGATTCCTTCTAGTCGAGCCTCTCGATCTGTTATTATACCCCGAGAAGTAGAAAGTATTACAATCCCCATTCCGCCTAAAATTCTCGGAATTCGTTGATAATTAGAATAGATTCGTAGACCGGGTCGACTTATTCGTTTTAAATTCAAACGAGGTTTTTGTAGCCCCTTTCTATGTCGTAGCTTTAAAACACAAAAAGACTTTTCGCTTTCACGATGTTTCCTGGCGTTTTCAATAAAACCCTCTCGTAAAAGTATTTTAATAATGTTTTTGGTGATGTTAGTACATGGTACTCGAATCGTTCCTTTTCTATTCATATCCGCATTTCGTAGAGAGTTTATTATGTCAGCAAGAGTGTCCCTAGCCATGATAAACTAAAAAGGGTGTTGTCTATAGTTTTAGGTATATTGACATGTTCTTTTTTTTTTTTACATTTTTAAATTCTTAGTTTATCAGTTTAGTTTCTTAGTTTATCAATTTAGTTTCAAAGTATATGCGTCAGACACACTCTACTAATACTAATGAATTTCATCTATTTCAGAAAATTGTTTAGTAGAAACTCTATCAAGGACTCTTCTTCTATATTTATAATACCTCAGGTGCTAGTGAAACTATTTTAGTGAAATTTAATTGTCTCAATTCCCGGGCGATCGCACCAAAGATTCGAGTTCCTTTTGGATTTCCTTCTTGATCAATGACAACTGCAGCGTTGTCATCATATCGGATTATCATACCATTGTCACGTTTGAATTCTTTACAAGTACGTACAATTACAGCTCTGATCACTTCTGATTTTTCGAGGGGTGTATTTGGCAATGCTTCCTTGATCACAGCAACAATAATGTCACCTATCTGAGCATATCGTCGATTACTAGTCCCGATGATTCGAATACACATTAATTCTCGGGCCCCACTGTTATCCGCTACATTCAAATGGGTTTGAGGTTGAATCATTTTTTGAATCTCTTCTTTAAAATTTAAAAGGAGAAGTAAAAAAAAGAAATATTGGTTTGTCAAAAAAAAACTTGCAATTGTTTTTTTATCCCCGTAGGCTTTTTTCTTTAGTTTGGTTTAGTTTGGCTGGATTCCATCTTCTACATTTTTATCCAGAAGTAATGTAATGAATTGAGTTCGTATAGGCATTTTTGAAGCCGCTATTGAAATTGCCTTTTGGGCTATATTTTCTCCGACTCCGCCCATTTCATAAAGTATTCTACCGGGTTTAACGACAGCTACCCAATATTCCGGAGACCCTTTTCCCGAACCCATACGTGTTTCTGCAGGTCTTACCGTAACTGGTTTGTCTGGAAATATGCGCACCCAGATTTTCCCCCCGCGGCGTACATGCCGTGTCATTGCCCGGCGCCCCGCTTCTATTTGTCTAGATGTAATCCACGCGGGTTCAAGTGCCTGAAGAGCATATCTACCGAAAGAAATATTATTACCTCGACAAGATATTCCTTTCATTCGTCCTCTATGTTGTTTACGGAATCTGGTTCGTTTGGGACTAAGCATAGCAATTATATCAAGATGAAATTATCAATCGAATTTTTATTCAAACCTATAGAATATAAAGAATATAATTGCTAGAATTTCTCATTTTTTTTTATTGAAGATAAAACGAATAAAAAATCAAAAAGTTTGTAATTTTCTGTTCTGGAGGTACAACACAAAAACAAAGAAAGTACGGGTTTATTTGTTTTCGTCCCCAAATATCCAAATTTTTATTCCTAGTACTCCATAAAGAGTTTTAACAGTATAAGAACAATAATCGATTTTAGCTCGAATAGTTTGTAGAGGAACCCTACCTTCTCTGATCCATTCAACACGTGCAATTTCTTTTCCATTGATACGCCCTGCAATTTGTACTTGAATTCCTTTTGTACCCGCCTGTTCAGCCAATTCAATAGCTTTTTTCATTGCTTTACGACATGAAACTCGGTTTTTTAATTGTCCAGCTATAAATTCTGCAAGAATATAAGGATGTCCATAGGGATTTGCAATTCTTGTGATAGCAATATTGAGTTTTCGGTTCATACACTTTAATTCTTTTTGTACATTCATCTGTAATTCTTCGATTCTTCGAGCTCTACCCTCTATTAATAATTTTGGGAATCCTATATAGATTAGGACCTGAATCAGATCGATTCCTTTTTGAATCTCTATACGTGCAATTCCCTCAATGCCAGAGGATATTTTTATATTTTGTTGTAGAGAATTTTTGATAAAGTCTCGTATTTTTTGATCTTCTTGTAGACCTTCGGAATACATTGTTGGTTGTGCAAACCACAAAGAATGATGACCTTGGGTTATACCAAGTCTGAAACCAAGTGGATTTATTTTTTGTCCCATAATCCCCCACTAATA